TCGATAGTACTGATTGACTCTTGTTAGAACAAACAAAGTAATTCTATTGAATGACACATATAGAACACAATAGACTCTCTCTTTTTATAGATCAAACCAACCAACTGCAAGAAGTTCTATTTGTTCAATAAATTTTATTCTATCAATTTGTCCACTCCTTTAATTTTTAATTAGATGCTTAATAATAAGAAATAAATAATCAATCTATCACTAAAAAAAAGAAAGTGTGCCCAAGTCTTTGACTAAATGAATCAAGACTCATTATTATTTTGACACACGACAAGTAAAGTATGCGTAAAATGCCTTGTCGTGCGTCGAAGACCGGGAAGGCAAGGAATCCCCCCTAGAATCGTTTTTCCTTTCATTTATCTTTTGAGTCACTCTATGACCTTGAAATATGATAATATTAACATCATTCCAATTTCGATTGAAAAAAGTGAAAAAGTCAAAGAGTTTGATTCGCAATAGTTATATTAATATTATAAGTTATATTATAACTAATAATTTTTTTATAATTATAATAATGTAATACAAGTAATTTCAGACTTCTTGTAACTATATAAAAAGAATATAAATAAACCTTCTGAGAATTTTTTTATTGATCATCGAAAATTGTCAAAGAATTTGCAATACGAATTAGGTTCTTGTTACGAACTTGATGTTGATAAATCCACGAATCTAGAAATTCATTTCGGACAATTGAACCTTCTCGAACTGTTTCTTTTTAAGAACCAAAAAAATTTGTGCCAAAATAACAGATGCAAAGAAGAACAAAAGACCTTGTACACGCAATGGGTCTTGAAGGACTATTTCTGCGTCTCCCTGACCAAATCCACCCACATTAGGATTACTAGTTAATGGTTGATCAAGTTTGATAGATTCACCCTCTGAAACAAGAAGCTCCGGTCCTGGTGGGATAATATCAACCACTTCACGTCCATCCAAGACCTCCGCTATGGTTATTTCGTATCCGCCTTTTTCTTTTCGTAAAATTTTCTTTACTATACCCGTTGCTGTGGCATTATAAACTGTATTATTACTCTTGCTTCCGTCAGGATAAATCTGACCCCTTCCTCTGTTACCACCTACATATATCGGATATTTTAAGAAGTGAGTGTCTTTTTTAGTAGCAGGATCCGGGGAAAGAATAGGGAAGGTGATTTCACTATATTTTTGCCCGGGAACAGGACCTATCACAATAATATTTTTTTTATTGGGACGGTAGCTCTGAAAAGAAAGATTTCCAATCTTTTCTTTTATCTCTGGAGAAATACGATTGGGCGGGGCTAATTCAAACCCTTCAGGTAAAATAAGAACAGCCCCTACATTCAACCCTCCTTTCTTGCCGTTAGCAAGAACTTGTTTTAATTGCATATCATAAGGAATTTGAACAACTGCTTCAAATACAGTATCAGGAAGAATTGCTTGGGGAACCTCAATATCCACGGGTTTGTTAGCTAAATGGCAATTGGCACATACAATACGCCCAGTTGCTTCTCGCGGATTTTCATAACCTTGCTGCGCAAAAATGGGATATGCATTTGAACTGTAGGGCCGAGTCATTATATATATCATGAGCGATACGGAAATGTATCGCGTAATCTGTTCTTTTATCCAAGAAAAATTTTTTATAGTTTGCATTTGCATGGTCCAATCATTCATCCCCAAAATTTCTACAATAAATTGGGTAGGTTACTAGTATAGTTTCCTATCCGCGATTTTGCTATTTACTTTAACCGAAACTTAAAACTGAATTTAATGAAATAATAAATTACTGGAATATAGAAAGAACTGACCGCCTTAGCGGGGTAAAAATGGGAAGAATTCGAATTCAAAATTTGATTTCTATCTGTATATCTTTTTTCTTTTCAGTCATTCAGTGAATGATAAATCACTACAAGTGATGGGGATACGCGATTTAAATAGTGAAAAATCCAGTATTTCAAAATTGTATCTAGAATGACTGGAAAAGTGGAAACAAGACCCGATATAATTTGATCATTATGAGCAAATCCAAAATCTTTGTAGATAGAACCAATCATTAGTTCCCAACCGTGGGGGGAATGAAATCCGATACATAAATCAGTTAATAACAGAATAGAAAAAGCTTTTATTGTGTCACTTAAGTTATATAGGAATTCCTGAACCCAAGAATTCAGAAGAATAAGTTCTTTATTCCCCAGAATAGAATAACCGCTTAGAATAAAGAAACATATTATATTTGTCGAGAATTGCAAAATCATATGGATAGAATCCTCATTATACATCTTGATCAATTGAATCGTTTCGTTGTGGATTCCTATACAAATTTTTTGGAGATGTGTTTCTGGGTATTCTTTTACCATTTCGTCCACCAAGCGCAGCTCTTCGAATTCGATGAATTTTTCTAGAAAACTCTTTTCTTGAATATCATTCAAAAAAGTTTCCGATTGCTTAGTATTCCACCAATTAGCAACCCAGGATTCCAGACTTTTTTGATATGAGAGTGCGATCCACCAGGGTAAAAAGACTATAGATACAAGATATAGAAAAGCAATAAATGTTTTCTTTTTTTCCATTTTTTCATCTATAAATTGTATATGAACTCCTCGCATTGGTCGACTCTATGAGATCTATATCTAGTAGTTCTATCAAACATGAAGTCTATTACAAGTATCCAATTCATGAATTTCGTATTTTCTTTTAATTTTTTAATTAGTTCTTGAATCTTGAAAGAATACAGAAATAGAAAAAGAGTACACTTCGAATTCGAATGAATAAATAAAAAAATGCGTGTTTCTAGCTATTACAATTGGTAAAATTCAAAACCAGTACTCTCATAGGCGTCAGAGCTATATCAATTTGAATTTAATACATTTTTGTTAATTTCAAGACCAAAGAATTGACTTTATACCAAACTCTAAAATAGTGCGAGAAATTGCACGAGTTAAGCATAGTACAAAAAAAGAATTGAGGCTTTGAATGTGACGATGAAAAGTAAAAAAGAGAGTCAAAACAAGACAGAATACAGAATTTGGATAATTAAATTATCGTTATAATTATAAAAAATCCAATTGGTTGGTTATTAAGGATAAAAATAAAAGGAAAGATTGTTAAAAAATAAATAATCTACAAAATTGACCTGATCATGATTTATTTGTATTGTATCTAACCTATTAATTCGTAAAAAAAAACAAAAAAAAAAGAATCAATTTAGAAATAAAATATATGTGGGATGAACCATCAATTCTTTTTTTTGTTACTGAATTGAGTGTATTGCCGTCCTTTTTTTTATTTGTAGACAAAAAGTGTACCTTTTTGGTTGTTCTGTATATGTCTGCTTTGACTCGAGCGGGCATTCTGATGAAATTTCCATTAAGTCCATTAAGGTAGGTAAGCTCAAAAAAGAGTTCGAAGAAGAGTATGGTAGATTTTTTATTTTACTCCGAGTTAAGAAAGTATTTATCATTTCAAAATACTTCAATTGGTACACGCAAGAAATAGGCCAATTCAGCAGCTTTTTGTTCAATTTCTCGTGGAGTCATATTTTCATCCGTACGGGTCAAAGGAATGGCCCCCTGGCCTCTTATTTCCAGATAAAGGACACGACGAGTATAAATACCCTCTTTTAGTTCTATTCTAATAGACTCAATATCTTTTATAAGAAATCGGAGGCAGATGCGACGATTTTTTCCAGGAAATCCCCAACGAAAAATACATACTATTCCTTCTTTTTTATCGAAAAAATCATAACCACTACCTACATTCAACGAAATTGTACACCACAAATAGGAGCTAATAAAGAGGCCTGCGATTCCATAGAAAGACATCACGATCCCTTGTGGAAAAAAAAGAATTTGCTGGGAGGAAAATAACGATATAAAACTCCTACCGAGATAGCTAGAAATTCCAACCGATACAAATCCTAATGAACCTAACAAAAGGATAAAGGCCCAGCCGAAATTACTTATTTTTCGAGAGCCTGTTATAAGTTCTATCCATATACGTTCTGATCGCCAATTCATAGTAGATCTGATTCCATTTAATTTAAATTAACAGAATACCGCAAAAAAATTGCGCTTTCCTTACTTTGTTATGTTTCTGACCTAACTTTCATCAACTAGTACTATCTCTGATGTGAAGCTTGACTTTTATTTATATCTTTTTTTTAGTTTAAGAATAATTGATCCAATAGTTAGAAAAACTATACCCCTAATACCATACCATGTTTCTACATACATAAGGACTCTTTCCGGTATGTTCGTAAAAAATCACGAAATATACCATTCTGCTAAATAGATATATACGTTATGATTCAATTTAAAAACTGAGATTTGGACCACAAGACTTAAACAATCTTGTTTTTTTGAACATGAAGAAATAAAGAAGCCATTGCAATTGCCGGAAATACTAGACCTACTAAAGGCACAAGAATAGAGGGAAAGTTAATAGTTGTCATAGAATGGGTACCTCGGTCTACTATATTGTACCTGTTTGTTATATTTTTTTTGTTATTATGTTATTATATTAATATTAATTAATAAAATAATTAGAATTCAAATTAATTTTAATTAATTCTTCTAGCTATTCTATAAAAGTGAATAGAGTATATGCAACGAATGTAGAACTAAAAAAAGACGCTTTCTACATATAGCTATATTAATCTAATAATGGAATTGTTTATCTTTCATCTCATTTTTGATTATGATAAAAAAACTTTTGGACACAAAGAATTTACTTTAATTCTCGACTTTCTTTCTTTTTTTTAGAGGAAAAAAAGCGTGCAGCTGCAATAACTCACTTAGAACGCCCTTTAAAAGATTGCGTGGGACGATTGGATCAAATAAACCCTTATAGAATAAATATTCAGCTGCTTGTGAACCCTCAGGTACTGTCTTATTCAATGTTTGTTCAATTACCCTTTTACCCGCAAATGCAATGTAAGCGTTGGGTTCGGCAATAATGATATCTCCCAACATACCAAAACTGGCAGTTACCCCACCAGTAGTAGGAGATGTAAG